ATACGTTCTAAGAAGAAATATTGGAAGATCAATCTCATCGATCTTGTAAGTATCATACCAAATCCCATCAATCGAATCATTTTTTCGAGAAATACGAGACATCTAAGTCGTACAAGTAAAGAGATCTATTCATTGATAAGAAAAAGAAAAAACGTGAACGGTGATTGGATTGATGAGAAAATAGAATTCTGGGTCGCGAACAGTGATTCGATTGATGATGAAGAAAGAGAATTCTTGGTTCAGTTCTCCACCTTAACGACAGAAAAAAGGATTGATCAAATTCTATTGAGTCTGACTCATAGTGATCATTTATCAAAGAATGACTCTAGTTATCAAATGATTGAACAACCGGGATCAATTTCCTTACGATACTTAGTTGACATTCATCAAAAGGATCTAATGAATTATGAGTTCAATAGATCCTGTTTAGCAGAAAGACGGATATTCCTTGCTCATTATCAGACAATCACTTATTCACAAACCTCGTGTGGGGCTAATAGTTTTCATTCCCCATCTCCTCATGGAAAACCCTTTTCGCTCCGCTTAGCCCTATCCCCTTCTAGAGGTATTTTAGTGATAGGTTCTATAGGAACTGGACGATCCTGTTTGGTCAAATACCTAGCGACAAACTCCTATGTTCCTTTCATTACGGTATTTCCGAACAAGTTCCTGGATGACAAGCCTAAAGGTTATCTTATTGATGATCTTGATGATAGTGACGATATTGATGATAGTGACGATATTGATGATAGTGACGATATTGATGATAGTGATGATGACCTTGATATTGATACGGAGCTGCTAACTATGACGAATGTGCTAACTATGTATATGACGCCGAAAATAGACCGATTTGATATCACCCTTCAATTCGAATTAGCAAAAGCAATGTCTCCTTGCATAATATGGATTCCAAACATTCATGATCTGCATGTGAATGAGTCGAATTACTTATCCCTCGGTCTATTAGAGAACTATCTCTCCAGGGATTGTGAAAGATGTTCCACTGGAAAGATTCTTGTTATTGCTTCGACTCATATTCCCCAAAAAGTGGATCCCGCTCTAATAGCTCCGAATAAATTAAATACATGCATTAAGATACGAAGGCTTCTTCTTCCACAACAACGAAAGCACTTTTTCATTCTTTCATATACTAGGGGATTTCACTTGGAAAAGAAGATGTTCCATACTAACGGATTCGGGTCCATAACCATGGGTTCCAATGCGCGAGATCTTGTAGCACTTATCAATGAGGCCCTATCAATTAGTATTACACAGAAGAAATCCATTCTAGAAACTAATACAATTAGATCAGCTCTTCATAGAAAAACTTGGGATTTTCGATCCCAGATAAGATCGGTTCAGGATCATGGGATCCTTTTCTATCAGATAGGAAGGGCTGTTACACAAAATGTACTTCTAAGTAATTGCCCCATAGATCCTATATCTATCTATATGAAGAAGAAATCATGTAAGGGAGGGGATTCTTATTTGTACAAATGGTACTTCGAACTTGGAACGAGCATGAAGAAATTCACGATACTTCTTTATCTTTTGAGTTGTTCTGCCGGATCGGTCGCTCAAGATCTTTGGTCTTCATCCAGACACGATGAAAAAAATTGGATCACTTCTTATGGATTCGTTGAGAATGATTCTGATCTAGTTCATGGCCTATTACTATTATTACTATTAGAAGTAGAAGGCGCTCTGGCTCTGGCGGGATCCTCACGGACAGAAAAATATTGCAGTCAGTTTGATAATAATCGAGTGACATTACTTCTTCGGTCCGAACCAAGGAATCAGTTAGATATGATGCAAAATGGATCTTGTTCTATCGTTGATCAGAGATTTCTATATGAAAAATACGAATCGGAGTTTGAAGAAGGGGAAGGGGCCCTCGATCCGCAACAGATAGAGGAGGATTTATTCAATCACATAGTTTGGGCTCCTAGAATATGGCGCCCTAATCTATTTGATTGTATCGAAAGGCCCACTGAATTGGGATTTCCCTATTGGACTGGGTCATTTCGGAGCAAATGGATCATTTATCATAAAGAGGATGAGCTTCAAGAGAATGATTCGGAGTTCTTGCAGAGTGGAACCATGCAGTACCAGACACGAGATAGATCTTCCAAAGAACAAGGCTTTTTTCGAACAAGCCAATTCATTTGGGACCCTGCGGATCCATTCTTTTCCCTATTCAAAGATCAGCCCTCTGTCTCTGTGTTTTCACGTCGAGAATTCTTTGCAGATGAAGAGATGTCAAAGGGGCTTATTGCTTCCCAAACAAATCCTCCTACATCTATATATAAACGCTGGTTCATCAAGAATACGCAAGAAAAGCACTTCGAATTGTTGATTCATCGCCAGAGATGGTTTAGAACCAATAGTTCATTATCTAATGGATCTTTCCGTTCTAATACTCTATCCGAGAGTTATCAGTATTTATCAAATCTGTTCCTATCTAACGGAACGCTATTGGATCAAATGACAAAAACAT